TGTGTAAAAGATCCTAGCCGCACTTAAAAGCCGAGTACTCTACCGTTGAGTTAGCAACCCGAATAGAAAAAGTTTATGTAAATACAATCAAAAAAAAAAGATAGATAAATGTCAAAATTTATAGACCACCTCTTCGTTCTTATGTTATCGACTTTTAAATCAAAACCCCTATTCTTATTATATCAAAGAGAATTCAAGTAATCCCATCATTTGAATAATATAAGGTAAAAATCAAACCGCTCGGACAAAAATAAATTTATCTACTTATCACGATGAATTATATTTGTTCGATACACTGTTGTCAATATAAATGTTGAAAAAATAATACAATGGAAAAACAAAATAAATGGAATTTATTTCAATACTATTAAAAAAAGGGCTTGTGTTGGATTGTCACTACATAGCTGAAAAAAGTTTAGATAGAGGAATAAAAAAAGACCAAGTAGAAAAAAATATCAGATTGAATCAATAAGCAATAATAAGTAACTAGACTAAAAAAAGGGAGGATTCCTTGGTTATTACTTATTAGTATAGTTTCAACGAAAACCGACCAATTGAAGGAACTCCCAGAATTTTATATTTCTAGGATCAAGCAACTCGAGTTTTGTCGTTCTAGAACATGAGATTTTATAGAAGCAATGAAAAATAGATATGAGTAGAATCCAAAAAAGGAAAAAAAAAAGTATATATAAATACAAAAATTTATATAAGAATTACTATCCCTTTCTATTTCTTTATTTCCTTAATTAAATTTTGTTTGATTAGGACCAAGTTACTTAAAAACCTCTGCCTTTTTTAAAAGATCCCGAACAGTTCCTGTGGGCTGAGCGCCCTTTTCAAGGAAATATAGAATAGCAGGAACGTTTAAATAACTTTGATTCTTTATCGGATCATAAAAACCTACGTTCCGAAGATCTCTTCCTTCTCTTCGGGATCGAACATCAATTGCAACGATTCGATAGACGGCTCATTGGGATAGATCTAAGTAAATGAACAAGACCCCCCCTAGAAACGTATAGGAAGTTTTCTCCTCGTACGGCTCGAGAAAAAATGATTTGGAGTTTTGTCTACGTATAGAATTATAATTTCTGGCAAAGGAGTTGATAAAATAAATTAGAATGGGATTTAACTCATTTTTTTCTTCCTCCTTCCTGAAAAAATAAAAATCATTTGTACCCATAACTCAAGTTGGATAATTCTCAAAGAGCTTAAAAGAAAAAAAATCTTTAGGCAATTTATTTCATTTTTTGAATGGTCTTTAACCCCCTCTTGCTTGTCTCATTTAATCTTTATTATTATCCAGTTATTGAGACAATTGAAAAAACGGTGTTTACTTGTTCTGGGATCCTTTTTTTTTTGTTTTAAATCAGTGGGTTTAGACATTACTTCGGTGCTTCTTAATCCTTACAAAATGGCAGCAACATACCCCTTTTGTGATTTCTTTCTATCAAAGAATCATATAAACGCTCGATTCCCGCGTGATACACTTTGAATCGAAAGACTTTTCTCAATTTCAACAAATTTTACTTTTGAATTAAAAACTTGACTGAATCGGATCCTTTCAATTTCTATATTGATATATATGATATACTTACAAAGTTGTTCCAATTTATTGATTGGTATTAACCCTAGATTCTTGCCCCCTGAAAGATGAATCCATACTTTCTACCCGAGCTCCATCATGTACTATATTCATTACAACCTAACAAAAAAGGATTCTAGTGAAAACAGAACAGATGTCGGGTCAAGAGCACCTTCATTCATAGAAAAGATGGCGGATGTAAGAATAAAAATCCACACCGGATCGTGTCCTTCAAGTCGCACGTTGCTTTCTACCACAGCGTTTCAAACGAAGTTTTACCATAACAAAAAATTCCTCTAATTTGGAACCCATATGGAATTGATTCAATTATGGAATCATGAATAGTCATTGGTTCCGTCGATACATAAACATATCAATCTATACCCTTTTTTTTTCTTCTATACAAAGATGGCAAAAATTTTTTTGAAGCAATCTTAGCAAGACCCCACCTATTATTGTATGTTATTGTATGAATGCAACACTTTAACTTTACTTTTTATTAAAAAAATTAAAATATCTGTTTCTTTTCGAATTGAACCATCAACGATTTAAAGCAGATAAATGGATTGAAAAAAAAACCCATTTTTATTTTTTTGTGTGAGATAGATAAAAAAGACCGATCGAAGAGAATATTTAAGTACTTGTTCTTTCGATTCGAATTTTATTAATAAGATAAGATGAACGAATTAGGGGTTTTTCGTACCTATGAGATAGACTGAACTACAGTCTTTATTATGGATTATGGATCCGTTACATATGTAACTTGATTCGTTATTAATGAGATTCGGACATACACAGATATACATATATTTAAATGAAGACCTCCTGTTACTGTTACTAATTAAGAACTATCTATCCCACGACTCTCTGGGAATGCTGAATCAGAACAAAAATAAAAAAGGATACCTTTTGGGGAAAGGATACTCTCTAGGGACAAAGACAAACAAGTCCAGATTAGGCGCTTGCTCCTAATTTTTTAGTTTACCCAAACCCAGTCTTGTCTTAAGAGACTTAATCCCATTAATTGAATGTAATAACCCCCCTCTTGTTTAGAATAAAGAGATCCTAATAATTTGGCTACCCCATTTTTTTAAGTTTAATTTGAATGGATAAAGAATAAGATATAGGATATAGGAAAGAAGTGCTCTTTCTTAGTGTAATTCAAAATAAAATGTATCGTTCAAAATTTAAAAAGATATGAGACGTAAGGTTTTTTCTTCAAATTAAGTAGCTCTAAACCCCTTCAATATGAAGGGAATGAACATATGATGAAAAATCCGCCCATACTTTATTTTTTAATTAGTTGAATTCAACTAGGGTGTGACCTATGTTACCATCATATCTTGATGACAAACAAATCTATTTAGTAATATCTGTATGTTGTGAAAAACAAAGATATGATTCATAAAAGAATCATTCAAAATTATAAAAGAAACAAGAATGACATTCTATCCAATATTAGGCATTTAAACATAACGTTACTTTCAAAATAAACTTTTACTCTGATACAATGTATCTACCTGGGACGAAAGGATTCGAACCTCCGAATACCGGGACCAAAACCCGTTGCCTTACCACTTGGCCACGCCCCATCTATATTTCCATTCTACACTAATAAAGAATAATATTAGTATTGGGTCTTGGTCAATTACAGGGCAATTTTATATATAAAATTTTTATAGAATAGATTAGATTCTTGCTAGGATTTTTACGCGTGTAGATATAGAATTCAGCCGAATTCATTGATCATTACATATAATTTAATTAAGATATTCTATGAAAGTATTATTTCTTCTATTCTCCTTTGTTTGAGAATTGGGGAATTTTTGATTGGGTGGGTTCAAAGAAAAAGAAGGATTTTTGTCTACCTTACTTTACTTCATTTTCCTTATATCATTAACTCAATCAAAATGCAATTATCTCCAAGAACAAAACGCCTGTTATGCTTAATATCTTTAGTTTGATCTGCATTTGTCTTAATTCTGCCTTTTATTCGAGTAGTCTTTTATTCGCCAAATTGCCCGAGGCCTACGCTTTTTTGAATCCAATCGTAGATCTTATGCCAGTCATACCTTTGTTCTTTTTTCTCTTAGCCTTCGTTTGGCAAGCTGCTGTAAGTTTTCGATGAGATCCTTAATATTATTCTAGAAAATTAATGCTTTATTAGTCTTATACTATAAACCTTCGATTCAAACATTGAAAGTCTGAAAGTCTTGGTTGGATAGCTTCGATAAATCCAAATCCGGCTCACCCCGGATTCCCCATCCTGCCCTTTTGAAAGACCCTATATATAAGGTTAAGGTTAGGATCCCCCGCAATATCTAATTGGAGGTATGAAATAAATTTTTGGTAATGGAGGATCTATTCTCTTTTCTAATTTTTTTTTTACAAAAAAAGATCTTGGAGATTGTGTAATGCTTACTCTCAAACTTTTCGTTTACACAGTAGTGATATTCTTTGTTTCTCTATTTATCTTTGGATTCCTATCTAATGATCCGGGGCGTAATCCTGGACGTGAAGAATAAAAAAGGGAGTTTTCATTTTCATTGCTTGATTTTTAAATTTTCTTAGGATTTTTTATCTATTCCACATGGTTAACCAGGAAACATTAAAAAGGATTGGCGAAATTTGAAAGAGAAATCAAATATTAAGTCATCAACAAAAACGGAAAGAGAGGGATTCGAACCCTCGGTACGAATAACTCGTACAACGGATTAGCAATCCGCCGCTTTAGTCCACTCAGCCATCTCTCCCAATTGAAAAAGATAATTACTATGTTATATTACACATGAAATAAGGATTGAAAAAGTATTTCTTTCTCTTTCTTTATCTTATCTATATTCTATCTACAACTTTTATTAGCAATTACAGTTAGTTCAAGTAAGGGATCGAAAGATTCAATATAAAAAACAGAAAGAAGACCCCTTTGCTTTGATTTTGTTCGAAAGGGCCTTTTTTATTCCCGTGGCCTGGCCTGGTAAGTACCTAGCCGGGCCTTTTTTTGTTCCAACGAATCCTACGGTTTCTCTAATAAAAAAGGGGGGTTGCTATTAAAGCAACAACAAAAAGACAAAGGGCTGTTTTCATTCTTATTATTAGATAAAAGAATATAACATCAATACGTCATTTCTTATTATTTTTTTATTTCTTCCTTTTTTATTTTTATGAATTTTTTTTTTCAATTTTTGAATCCCCACGAAAAACGTCAACACTCTCATTTTCATGATTCTTTTATGATCCTGTCTTGATTAGCCCAAATTATCCCTGTTCGACAAAAGGCCCTTTGTATATAATAATCGCATTGTAGCGGGTATAGTTTAGTGGTAAAAGTGTGATTCGTTCGAGTAACCCCTTAAAAAAGTTAAGGGGTCTTTTCGGTTTGATTCATATTCCGATAAAAAACTTTATTTCTTAAAAG